TAGAAATGTATTTTGCACCATTTGACTCCGTACCACTGAACGATTTAGCCGCACATTTGAAAAATAGCCTAAAAGGTAAAATGAATGTTCGGATAATTGTTTTATATGGATCGTTCCTGGTTGAGACCAAACATCAAAAAAACATTCCCATAAATGGATAAAATAGTGTTTCCATTTATTCATCAAAAGAGGCGCATTCTTTGAAGCCAGAATGGATTTTCCTTGATATCTAACATAATGAATCAGAGGATCCTTGAAGAATGTTAAGGTAGACGAAAAATCCTTAGCAAAAACTTCTACAAGATGTTCTCTTTTTGCATAAAAAAAGATTCGCTCAAAAAAAACGCTAAAAGATTTTAATCGTAAATGAGAGGATTTTTTACGTAGAAAAAGGAAGATAGATTCATATTCACATACATAAAAATTATAGAGGAATAAGAATAATCTCGGATTACTTTTTGAAAAAGTTGAAATCGATTTTTTTGGAGTAAGAAAACTATTCCTATTACAAAAATTATAAAGAAACAACCGTAATAAATGAAAAAAAGGCGCATCTTTCACCCAGTATCGAAGGATTTGAACTAAGATTTCCAGATGGATAGGATAGGGTATTCGTATATCTGACACATAATTTAAATATGGAAATTTATCCTCCAAAAAGGGAAAAATGGAATGAATTGATCGCAAATTTTTATAAGATTTTACGATTTCTGCCTCCTCTAAGGAAGAGCTAAATTGTAGAAAAAATGGAATTTCCACAATGATGGCAAAACCCTCTGATATTATTTGAGAATAAAAATTCTTATTATACCCCAAAAATGGATTTTTCTTAGAATCATTCGCAGAAATGATCAAATGATTCTGTTGATACATTCGAGTGATTAAACGTTTTACAATTAGTAAACTATATTTATTGTCATAACCTACATTTTCCACAAATGTAGACCTATTAAAATCATGACTATAAGCAAGTCCATAAACATACTCCCTAAAAATAAGTGGGTATAGGAAGTCCTGTTGGCGAGATCTATTTCGTTCTAAAAATACTTGATATTCCTTCATTTTAGAAATTCGATTTGGTCAAAGGATCAGAGATTCATTGGATTATCAAATGCTACATAGTGCGATACAGTCAAAACAAGGTATTCTATTCAAATAAAAAACAAATATGAATAGATACCTAGAAAACAAGTAAAAACCATCAATGGACTATCTACCCTCGCTTGGTCCATCTAATTGTTCGAGGACAACAAGCTAGTTAGAAATCCTTTATTTTTCGGACAAATCGCTCTTTTGATTTTGGAAAAAAATATCTTTATCAATATACTCTTTCTTCTACACATTTATCGCTACCCCATAACATAATTGAGAATAGCTAATAGTTAGGACTTATAACAAAAATCCAAAATCCATTCGTGGGAAAAAATTTTTCCACAGCAAGCACTAATTTTTTTTTAACGTAAAATTAGATGGGGTAATCATTCAAATAAAAAATGAAAGCTCGTTGCTTTTTGTTTCCCTATAATTGGAGCAGCTAAGCTCTATCCCTTTATTAATTCAACCCAACTGAATTCATTTGTTCCTAGCCAACAATTCAAAAAAAAATTTGGGCCGGGTCCAATACGAATGAAAAATTTTTAGAATTCGCCATTGATACGACATGCTGCTTTTTCCATTCATTCCTTTCTGGATCAGTCGTGGTCTTACAAACCCTACCGATGGTATGGATGAACCAATTAGTTCATAGAATTGTGTAAAAAATGGAGTCGCACTTAAAAGCCGAATACTCTACCATTGAGTTAGCAACCCTAATGAAATTTTTAAAAATGTGTATATCCAATCGCAATAAAAAAAAATAAAAAATCGTGAAGGCGAATCGATTCTGAACATCCAAATGAACAGATCAAATGAAAATACAAGAAATTTTCTCAAATAATATATAATATCAAATATAATTAATATAATAATTAAATTAATATAATAATTAATTAATATAAATAAAATTAGTAAATCAATTCATTTATTCACGATCGGATTATATTTGTTTGATACACTCTTGTCAATATCAATATTAGTGTTGAAAAAAGAATACCGTCGATAAAACAAACAAATAAAATAGATTCTAATTGAATTAGAATTCAATATAAAATATATAGAACTCAATTAAATATTTTATTGAATTTATTCATTCTATTCATAATTTAGTATTAGTATCTTCCCTGTTGTGTGAAATCCCGATCGAAAAACAAAATAGTTGTTCTCTCTTATGAATCGGAAGAACTTTTTTCATAAAATCTCGTCTGCTTAACTTAATAAGTTTGCATTCCAACACGAAACGAAACTCTGGGATAGAAAAAAAAATAGGATTTATTATAGATAAAAATCAAGAATAGAAACTTTTGATTTTTTTGGCTTAATTTTGTTTTTTTATTTAAGACCTGGTGTATGTATATCGAGATAATTTTTTATCTATTCTATATTTATTAAATTATTAGTTTAG